TTAGAGTTGAGCCGTATAGCTTCTCACTTGTTATGGCTTGGACCTTTTATGGCAGATCTCGGCGCACAGACTCCTTTTTTCTATATTTTTAGAGAGAGAGAATTGATATACGATCTATTTGAAGCTGCTACAGGTATGCGAATGATGCATAATTACTTTCGCATCGGAGGAGTAGCCGCCGATCTACCTTATGGATGGATCGATAAATGTTTAGATTTCTGTGATTATTTTTTACGAGGAGTTGTTGAATATCAACAACTTATTACACAGAATCCCATTTTTATAGAACGAGTTGAAGGAGTCGGTTTTATTAGCGGAGAAGAAGCAGTAAATTGGGGCTTATCGGGACCGATGTTACGAGCTTCTGGAATACAATGGGATCTTCGTAAAGTTGATCCTTATGAGTCTTACAACCAATTTGATTGGAAAATCCAATGGCAAAAAGAAGGGGATTCATTAGCTCGCTATTTAGTACGAATGGGTGAAATGAGGGAATCCATCAAAATTATTCAACAGGCTGTAGAGAAAATTCCTGGGGGTCCTTATGAGAATTTAGAAGTCCGACGCTTTAAGAAAGCAAAGAATTCCGAATGGAATGATTTTGAATATCGATTTCTTGGTAAAAAACCTTCGCCCAATTTTGAATTGTCAAAGCAAGAGCTTTATGTAAGAGTGGAAGCTCCAAAAGGTGAATTAGGAATTTATCTGGTAGGAGATGATAGTCTTTTCCCCTGGAGATGGAAAATTCGTCCACCTGGTTTTATTAATTTGCAAATTCTTCCTCAACTAGTTAAAAAAATGAAATTGGCTGATATCATGACGATATTAGGTAGTATAGATATCATTATGGGGGAAGTTGATCGTTGAAATGATAATAGATAGGGTAGAGGTAGAAACTATCAATTCTTTTTCGAAATCGGAATTATTAAAAGAAGTCTATGGACTGATATGGATTCTACCTATTTTGACCCTCCTACTGGGAATCACAATAGAAGTACTGGTAATTGTGTGGTTAGAAAGAGAAATATCCGCATCGATACAACAACGTATTGGTCCTGAATATGCTGGCCCCCTGGGACTGCTTCAAGCTATAGCCGATGGAACTAAGCTCCTTTTTAAGGAGGATATCCTGCCATCCCGAGGAGATATTCCTTTATTTAGCATTGGACCCTCTATAGCAGTCATATCAATTTTATTAAGTTTTTTAGTTATCCCTTTAGGATATCGTTTTGTTTTAGCCGATCTTAGTATTGGTGTTTTTTTATGGATTGCCATTTCAAGTATTGCTCCTATTGGTCTTCTTATGGCAGGATATAGCTCAAATAATAAATATTCTTTTTTAGGCGGTCTACGAGCTGCTGCTCAATCTATTAGTTATGAAATACCATTAACTTTTTGTGTGCTAGCAATATCTCTACGTGTGATTCGTTAAAATAGGATCTTTTTCCTCTAAAATCCATTGAATATTTATCTTCCTTTTCTTATTCTATATTCGGGTTGGTAAGTTAAACTAGATAGCTATATGAGTGAAACAAAACAGCTTATTAATTTGTAGTAAAAAGAAAAAATCTCATTTCCTACGTACAAGAAAAAAGTTGAAGTAAACATAAGCAGTGTAAACTCTTTACCCCAAGGTTGAGATTTTTTGATTAGTCATCATATCTTGAAGCGGGCAAGAATAAAGGATTCGCGATATGGAATTCCATTATCCTAGTTATTACTATAACTTATAATCATAAGAGGAATCCATCAAAAGTTAGTGAGGGGTTAGGAACACTAAAGTACATAAAGGATTAGTAATGAGGAAATCTAAGGCATTAGAGATTTTTCCTCATAAAAGGAATCATAATAAGGACTTGAAATTGGTAGAAATGATCAAGTAGTACTTTCTTCGGATTCCGATCCAGAGTATGTTCCCATTCACTTGTTAAGGAAATGGCTATCAAGAACGAATTAACCCTTTATTCCTTTTTTCTTTTTAAGTACCCCTCCCGGGGGAAAGAAGAATAGGACAAAAGATATGGAATGCAATACAAAAAAAGATCTTTATTTATTCTTTCCTTCCTCTATTCATATTCATACAGAATTCCTCATGAACTAATGCCCAATTCTTTTCATTTATTAATTGCTATAACGAGTGTTTTATTCCAAGATTAAGTTATTGCTGAACAAAGAAAAATTCTCATTATATTATAAAGGACGAGATCAATTCGGAAGCGCTTTTTCTTATTCTAGCAGACGGAATTCCTTTGGTCTAATTTAGGACTTTCCAATCGATTTTATCTTACCTAATTCTATCTATGCCCAGGGGGATAATACCGAAATGAAACAACCCTTTCCTTTTTTCTGATCATAGAGAAGCCGTATGAAGCTAAGGTTTCATGTACGGTTTTGGAATAGCGGTGGGAACTGTGATGTTATCATCGACTATGATTATCTAACAGTTCAAGTACAGTTGATATAGTTGAAGCACAGTCAAAATATGGTTTTTTTGGATGGAATCTTTGGCGTCAGCCTATAGGTTTTCTGGTTTTTCTAATTTCTTCTTTGGCAGAATGTGAAAGATTACCCTTTGATTTACCAGAAGCAGAGGAAGAATTAGTAGCAGGTTATCAAACCGAATATTCCGGTATCAAATATGGTTTATTTTATCTTGTTTCTTACCTAAATTTATTAGTTTCCTCTTTATTTGTAACAGTTCTCTACTTAGGCGGGTGGAATTTCTCTATTCCCTATATATCCTTTTTTGGATTTTTCCAAATGAATAAAATGGTTGGAATTTTGGAAATGACAATGGGTATCTTTATTACATTAACTAAAGCTTATTTATTTCTCTTCATTTCTATCACAATAAGATGGACTTTACCCAGGATGAGAATGGATCAGTTATTAAATCTTGGATGGAAATTTCTTTTACCTATTTCCCTGGGCAATCTCTTATTAACAACTTCTTCCCAACTTGTTTCACTATAAATAAGATAATACAATAATAATAAGAATATTTTCAACACAAAAATTCTCTCAAACAAGAGAAAGAAACATACCTTTTTCATAGATATTTATAATATGTTCCCTATGGTAACTGGGTTCATGAGTTATGGTCAACAAACAATACGCGCTGCAAGGTACATTGGTCAAAGTTTCATAATTACCTTATCCCACACAAATCGTTTACCTATAACGATTCACTACCCTTATGAAAAATCAATTACATCGGAGCGTTTCCGGGGGCGAATCCACTTTGAATTTGATAAATGTATTGCTTGTGAAGTATGTGTTCGCGTATGCCCGATAGATCTACCCCTTGTGGATTGGAGATTTGAAAAGGATATTAAAAGGAAACAATTGCTTAATTATAGTATTGATTTTGGAGTTTGTATATTTTGTGGTAATTGTGTTGAGTACTGTCCGACAAGCTGTTTATCAATGACTGAAGAATATGAACTTTCTACTTATGATCGTCATGAATTGAATTACAATCAAATTGCTTTGAGTCGGTTACCAATCTCCATAATGGGAGATTACACAATTCAAACAATTAGGAATTCGACTCAAAGTAAAATAGACGAAGAAAAATCTTTGAATTCAAGAACGATTACTAATTACTAGGATTTTTCTTTTTTGTTAGAAAAATCCAATAGTTCTTTACTAACTATAAAGAAAAACGAATAACTACTGCTTATTGCAAATTATTCCTGATTTAAAATGAGAGTAGATTTTCGTGATGTGATTTCTAACTATACAACTTATATACAAAAAATATCCTAATCCCTTTTTCCTTCCTTGAATCTTTTAGTTTTAGTCAGTTCATGAAAAATTTTATACTATTAATTTATTCTTATCCATAATGGATTTACCTGGACCAATACATGAGATTCTTGTGCTATTTGGGGAATTTTTTCTTCTACTAGGGGGCATAGGAGTAGTATTACTTACCAACCCAATTTATTCTGCCTTTTCGCTGGGATTAGTTCTTATTTGTATATCCTTATTCTATATTTTATTGAATTCCTACTTTGTAGCTGTCGCACAACTTCTTATTTATGTGGGAGCCATAAATGTCTTGATCATATTTGCCGTAATGTTCATAGATGGCTCAGAATGGTCTAAAAATAAGAATTATTGGACTATTGGAGATGGGTTCACTTCACTCGTTTGTATAACTATTCTTTTTTCACTAATGACTACTATCCCAGATACGTCATGGTATGGAATTCTTTGGACTACAAGATCAAACCAAATAGTAGAACAGGGTCTCATAAATAACGTTCAACAAATTGGGATTCATTTAGCAACTGATTTTTATCTTCCGTTTGAACTCATTTCTATAATTCTTCTAGTTTCTTTAATAGGTGCAATTACTATGGCTCGGCAATAAGAAATACTTAGAATGAGTCAAAATTCTTAGAATTTCAAATCTAAAATAAGTAACTAAAATAAATAACTAAAAAAGAATCACAATTTTGATTTAGTAAAACCCATCTACTGCCAACAAATACCTTCTCTTCTCTTTTGTTGTGTAATTGTTCTATTCTAATTAATTGAATCGGTTCAATTCTTGTCCTCATATTGAAATGAATCGAGATTGATAAGGAGTTAGTTAATGATGTTTGAGCATGTACTTTTTTTGAGTGTCTATTTATTTTCGATTGGTATCTATGGATTGATCACAAGCCGAAACATGGTTAGAGCTCTAATATGTCTTGAACTTATACTGAATTCAATTAATCTAAATCTCGTAACATTTTCTGATCTATTTGATAGTCGCCAATTAAAAGGAGACATTTTCGCAATTTTTGTTATAGCCCTTGCGGCTGCTGAAGCAGCTATTGGACTATCCATTCTTTCTTCCATCCATCGTAACAGGAAATCAACTCGTATCAATCAATCTAATTTTTTGAATAATTAGACTTTTGAATAATTAGACATAGAATCCTCTAAACAAATAAACAAAGGCGCACATATAATGATAATATAAAATTCAAATATTAAGATGAATAGAAATCGAATACTATTTTCTTATTATTTTATTATTTTAGAATATCTATTTTTTGAGTAGGTTATTGTATAGTATTCTTTTTTACTTATTGAATTTTTGCAATTCATTGATATTGCAATTTGAATATTGCAATAATTTATATTGAAAAGACGATAGCCAATTTATTGGCTAGTTCGAATTCGTATGTACAATTCGTATAATTATGATTGTTGAAGACCAAAATTCAAGTCTCTTGGCTCTTTTCACGCTTTCTCACAAACGGATTAAGAAATATATTGCATTATTTATTTGTTGAAGTTTGGATAAACCATTGCTTCGTCTGGTGCCTACAATACATATGACTCATATAGTACTAATTTCATTTTTACCAGATCGAAAATTTTTATGTTGAAAAGGAAAATTTATAGATCCAATGTCACATTCCGTAAAAATTTATGATACATGTATAGGATGCACTCAATGTGTACGAGCTTGTCCAACAGATGTATTAGAAATGATACCCTGGGATGGGTGTAAAGCCAAGCAAATTGCTTCTGCCCCGAGAACCGAAGATTGTGTGGGTTGTAAGAGATGCGAATCTGCCTGCCCAACAGATTTTTTAAGTGTCCGCGTTTATTTAGGGCCTGAAACAACCCGCAGCATGGCTCTATCTTATTGATACGTTACAAAAAACTCCACTTGAATCGTCTGATTCCTCTTTACCGAAGAAGCCTGTGCTCGAAATAAGCGAGCACGGGCTTTTCTGGTCAAAACGTATCTTGTCTTTATCACTTTATCATGAGTTATTTTCCTTGGTTAACAATACTTGTTGTTTTGCCGATATTTGCAGGTTCATTAATTTTCTTTTTACCTCATAGGGGAAACAAAATCGTTAGGTGGTATACTATATCTATTTGTTTATTAGAATTCCTTCTAATGACTTATGCATTCTGTTATCATTTCCAATTGGAGGATCCCTTAATCCAATTAAAGGAGGATTCTAAATGGATAGATGTCTTTGATTTCCACTGGAGATTGGGAATCGATGGACTTTCATTAGGATCTATTTTATTGACAGGATTTATCACTACTTTAGCTACTTTAGCAGCTTGGCCGGTTACCCGGAATTCGCGATTATTCTATTTCCTGATGCTAGCAATGTATAGTGGTCAAATAGGATTATTTTCTTCGCGAGACCTTTTACTTTTTTTTATCATGTGGGAGTTAGAATTAATTCCTGTTTACTTACTTTTATCCATGTGGGGGGGAAAGAGGCGTCTGTATTCAGCTACAAAGTTTATTTTGTATACTGCAGGCGGTTCCATTTTTTTCTTAATCGGAGTTCTAGGTATGGGCTTATATGGTTCCAACGAACCAAGATTAGATTTGGAAAGATTAATTAATCGATCATACCCTGCAACATTGGAAATACTATTTTATTTGGGCTTCCTTATTGCTTATGCTGTCAAATTGCCAATTATACCCCTACATACGTGGTTACCAGATACCCATGGGGAAGCGCATTACAGTACATGTATGCTTTTAGCGGGAATCCTATTAAAGATGGGAGCATACGGATTGATTCGGATCAATATGGAATTGTTACCTCATGCTCATTATCTATTTTCCCCCTGGTTGGTAATAATAGGAGCGATGCAAATAATCTATGCAGCTTCAACTTCTCTTGGTCAACGAAATTTCAAAAAAAGAATAGCCTATTCCTCCGTATCTCACATGGGTTTCATAATTATAGGAATTGGTTCCATAACCAACATTGGACTCAATGGAGCTATTTTACAAATACTATCCCATGGATTTATTGGTGCTACACTTTTTTTCTTGGCGGGAACGGCTTGTGATAGAATGCGTCTTGTTTATCTCGAAGAACTGGGGGGGATATCTATCCCAATGCCGAAAATTTTTACCATGTTTAGTAGCTTTTCAATGGCTTCTCTTGCCTTACCAGGAATGAGCGGTTTTGTTGCAGAATTAGTAGTATTTTTTGGACTAATTACTAGTCCCAAATTTCTGTTAATGCCAAAAATGCTAATTACTTTTGTAATGGCAATTGGAATGATATTAACTCCTATTTATTTATTATCTATGTTACGCCAGATGTTCTATGGATACAAGCTATTTCATGTTCCAAACGCAAATTTTGTGGATTCTGGACCGCGAGAACTCTTTCTTTTAATCTGTATCTTTTTACCAGTAATAGGAATTGGTATTTATCCAGATTTTGTTCTCTCGCTATCCGTTGACAGGGTAGAGGCTCTCTTATCCAATTATTATCCTAAATAGGATTTTTTTTTTAACTAGTCCGCTCTATACTCTATATTCCATAGTGGAAAAACCAAATAATTCAGAAAAAAGTAAAAAAGTCTAAGTCTAATTAGATATATCTCGAATTTTTGAGAACCCTTTGAGAAGGCGTTCAAGGGGTTCTCAAATCAAACAAAAATGGAAAAACTTTCATTTCATGAAGGTTTTATGTTATGTAATCATTTAGATGGTAATGTAAATGAACCATAACTATGTAAACCTATTCCTAATAGATTGATACCAAAATAGCAGATCCAAATTATAAGAAATCCTATTGAAGCTACAAGTGCGGAATTCGTACCCTTCCAATTTGGATTTGTTCTACTATGTAAATAAATTGCGAATATGGTCCAAGTAATAAATGCCCAAGTTTCCTTAGGATCCCAATTCCAATAGGATCCCCACGCCTCATTAGCCCATACTGCTCCACAAAGAATACCTATGGTTAAAAGGGTAAACCCTAGGCTAATGACACGATAACTCCAAGAATCCAAACGCTCAGTTAATTGATATTTGTAATAATTTGAAAATGAAGGAAAAGAGGTGTTTTTTAAAGCACTTCTTTTTGCATAGAAATATTCAATCTCATTAAACTCACTAAAGAAAAATGTTTTAAGTAAAACATTTTTTTTCTTTTTAGAAAAGAAATCGAAATTCTTTCGAAATTTAATGATTAGAAGAGCGGCGGATAATAAGGATCCGCACAAAAGAGTTGCATAGCTTAGTAACATCATACTGACATGCATCATTAACCACTGAGATTGTAGAGCAGGTACTAGTATTGTGGATTGATGCATTTCAGTTAAAAGACCCGACGTGGCAAAGCCTTGCGTTAAAATAGTACTTGGCGTAGTTATTGTGCTTAAATCATTTTTAGAGTTCTGTATCTTAGGAATCGTATGAAGAATATACAGAGCCCATGAAAGGAAGATCAATGACTCATATAAATTACTTAATGGAAAATGTCCCGAAGAAGCCCAACGAGAAACTAAGAATCCTGTTATAGATAAAAAAGTTGCTATCATTCCTTTTTCTGACGAATCATGTAATCCCCCAAGTTCACGAACTAATAAGGTTATCAAATGAATCGTAATCACAATTGAAATAGTTGAGAAAGAGATATGAGTTAGTATATGTTCTAAAGTTGCAAATAGCATAAGGAGAAGGTCCCATTACAAAATTGGAAATTTCGAATTGAATCCATTTTCTAATCTATTGTATTCTTTTTCGAGAATGCCGCCACTCGGACTCGAACCGAGATGCTTGAGCACTGCTTCCTAAGAGCAGCGTGTCTACCAATTTCACCATGGCGGCTAACTTGAAATAATAGAGAACTTAAAAGAATAATAGTTATTCTCTGGCAAATCGTCGAGATTGGGAGAGTCCATAGAATTTAGGAACATTAGAATCTTCATTAAAATAGACTTCGTTTGGTAGTATCATTGCGGATTTTTTTAACAAAAAACTCTTGCTTTGCTCAATAGAAACAAAGCTTGAAAGAGTTGGAACTGTTTTTTCTCAGTTGCAAGATAGAACTAATTTTTTCTAATTAGTTTCTCATTGAAATTATTTCAAATCTTTCAATGCAATGGACAAAATCCAAAAAACCTTTTCTATCTATCCATTAGAATTTCTAGAATTTCATCATTAAATACAAAGAATTTTGTATTTTAGCAAAATTTCTAGAATGAAAGCCTTTATTCTCTTATTAATACGATTTACCAAGCCTAAACCAATTTATTTGTGGATTTTGGATAAGATAGGTAGAAGGTGTAAGTCCTATTGCAAGAATACTCTACTTTTCATAATAGAATCCTCATAATAAAATATGAGGATTCTATTATGAAAAGTTCGTTGATAGGAAAAGAATACTTAGGACACAGTATAGCAAAAACTTTTGTTCTATATATCAGAGGGGTTAGTTCTAAGAATATTGTACCGAGGAATTCGACACATAAAAGTACATTCATTAATTAATCCGAATTATTCATATTAAATAATTGGAATTTCTTTTGGATAGGTCAATTCAAATTATTCCAAAACCAGATTATTTGTTTGTTGCCCAGAAAAACCCTTTGGTTTTGGATGCTCGCTGCCGCTGGAAAATGATCTTGATTTTGCTAAAGAATAAGATTGTACTATGGAAAAATAAGTCTTTTTCTTCCAAAGATTTTTACGAATACGCTTTTTTGACATCGAAGTACGTTTTTTTGGAACTGCCATTTAAAAAGGAGATTACTTTTTTCTAGTTGTATGTGAAAGACATCTATTGCCGCAAATCAATCCTTCTTTCTGCTTTTTCTTAGTATTTATACTTAGATACTGAACTGAAATTCTGAATTCTTTTTTATTTCATTTTCTCTAATGCGGATAAGACAAGAATTTTTTAGCATATTTTTCATTTAGCATATTTTTCATATATATTTTGGATTTTGTTTTAATAATATAGAATATATACAAAGGTTTTCTATTTAAATCAATTTATATATCAAGTATAATTCATATATAGATATATGGTACGGGGGTCTATCCCCCATATAAGATGGGGGGATAAAAGGAAGGGAAAATTCAAATAGTTAATTAAGTTCAGAATGGTATTCCATAATTGAATTCCAATCAAAACAAAAAAAAATAGTTAGTCTCTTAAACAAGACATTCTATAAAACTTAGGTAATTCTAGTCATTAGGATTTCTGTTCTATATGAAGTAAGGAATATTCGAGAATTTCCTATAAACATAGGTTTTCATTGGAATTCAATCAATCAGTTACGAAACATGAGAGTTGCTTCATCTTCATTGTAATAGAAAGAAATACAAAAATGAATAAAAAAATGAATAGAAAGTAAAATGATTCAATCCTTTTTTATATATTAATAAATATCCTTCTTTAGATAATAACTAAGTAACAAAGTTATTTGATTAACTTTTTGAATTTAACCAAGTAAACCCATTCTTCATTTTTGATTATTTCAATGAGAGAAATTTGGAAAAATGAAGAATTCCAGTATTTTGTCTTATTCTTTTTTTTTTTTTTTATTCCTTCAGAAAGAGATAAGAATTGGTTTGGTGAATCGGAAACAATTTTATTTTCTAAAAAAATTGAAGTAAAAATTTCCATTTCTTTTCTTATGGAACATACATATCAATATGCATGGGTAATCCCTCTTCTCCCACTTCCAGTTATTATGTCAATGGGGTTTGGACTTATTCTTATTCCGACAGCAACAAAAAATCTTCGTCGAATATGGGCTTTTCCTAGTGTTTTACTCTTAAGTATAGCTATGGTATTCTCAGTTCACCTATCTATTCAACAAATAAACGGAAGTTCTATCTATCAATATCTATGGTCTTGGACCGTCAATAATGATTTTTCCTTAGAATTTGGATACTTGATCGACCCGCTTACTTCTATTATGTTAATACTAATTACTACAGTAGGAATCCTCGTTCTTATTTATAGCGACGATTATATGTCTCACGATGAAGGATATTTGAGATTTTTTGTTTATATAAGTTTTTTCAATACTTCCATGTTGGGATTGGTTACTAGTTCCAATTTGATACAAATTTATTTTTTTTGGGAACTTGTGGGAATGTGTTCCTATTTATTGATAGGCTTTTGGTTTACACGGCCAATTGCAGCGAGTGCTTGTCAAAAAGCTTTTGTAACTAATCGTGTAGGGGATTTTGGTCTGTTATTAGGAATTTTAGGTTTTTTTTGGATAACAGGTAGTTTAGAGTTTCGGGATTTGTTCAAAATAGCTAATAACTGGATTCCTAATAATGGGATTAATTCCTTACTTACTACTTTGTGTGCTTTTTTATTATTCCTTGGTGCAGTTGCAAAATCTGCACAATTCCCTCTTCACGTATGGTTACCCGATGCTATGGAAGGACCCACTCCCATTTCGGCTCTTATACACGCAGCAACTATGGTTGCTGCGGGGATTTTTCTTCTAGCTCGACTTCTTCCTCTTTTCATATCCCTACCCTTAATAATGAGTTTCATTTCTTTAGTAGGTACAATAACACTCTTCTTAGGAGCTACTTTAGCTCTTGCTCAGAGAGATATTAAAAGAAGCTTAGCCTATTCTACAATGTCTCAATTGGGTTATATGATGTTAGCTCTAGGTATAGGTTCTTATCAAGCTGCTTTATTCCATTTGATCACTCATGCTTATTCTAAAGCTTTATTGTTCTTGGGATCCGGATCCGTTATTCATTCAATGGAACCTCTTGTTGGATATTCACCAGATAAAAGTCAGAATATGGTTCTTATGGGTGGTTTAAGAAAATACGTTCCAATTACAAGAACGACTTTTTTATGGGGTACGCTTTCTCTTTGTGGTATTCCACCTCTTGCTTGCTTCTGGTCCAAAGATGAAATCCTTAGTAATAGTTGGTTGTATTCACCCTTTTTTGGAATAATAGCCTCTTTTACTGCAGGATTAACTGCGTTTTATATGTTTCGGATATATTTACTTACTTTTGATGGGTACCTGCGTGTTCATTTTCAAAATTACAGTAGCACTAAAGAGGGCTCGTTGTATTCAATATCCTTATGGGGAAAAAGGATACCCAAAGGAGTGAATAGAGATTTCATTTTATCAACAACGAAGAGTGGAGTTTCTTTTTTTTCACAAAATATATCCAAAATTCATGGTAATACAAGAAATAGGATAGGGTCCTTTAGTACTTCCTTTGGGGTTAAAAACACTTTTGTCTATCCTCATGAAACGGGAAATACTATGCTATTCCCTCTTTTTATATTACTGCTTTTTACTTTGTTCATTGGATCCATAGGAATCCATTTTGATAATGGAGTAATGGATAATGGAATAGCGGAGTTAACCATATTATCAAAGTGGTTAACTCCCTCAATAAGCTTTTTCCAGGAAAGTTCTAATTCTTCCATAAATTCATATGAATTTATCACTAATGCAATTTCTTCTGTAAGTCTAGCTATGTTTGGTCTATTCATAGCATATATCTTCTATGGATCTGCTTATTCTTTTTTTCAGAATTTATATTTTAAAAATTCCCTTGTAAAAGAGAGTCCGAAAAAGTCTTTTTTGGATCAAGTAAAAAAAAAGATATACAGTTGGTCATATAATCGTGGTTATATAGATATTTTCTATACTAGGGTCTTTACCCTGGGTATAAGAGGATTAACCGAACTAACGCAGTTTTTCGATAAGGGTGTCATTGATGGAATTACCAATGGGGTAGGTCTTGCTGGTTTTTGTATAGGAGAAGAAATTAAATATGTAGGGGGAGGGCGAATATCGTCTTATTTATTCTTTTTTTTATGTTATGTATCCGTGTTCTTATTCTTTTTTCTTTCTTAACTTAAGGAATTCCCCTGTCTCCTGCCTAAAGAGCCCCTTATTCCCCTTCCTATCTCCTTCTACCATCTCTCTCCCTTTTCTACCATCTCTCTCTTTCTATCTCCCTCCTAAGGTAAGTATTGTATAATAGTTCGGTTTTCCGCGATTTTTTCCATTCCTCTGTGTAAATACCCTAATATGGGTTCACAATCAATAACATCTTCACCATCGAGAGTAACGATCAGTCGAAGAACACCATGCATTGATGGGTGGTGAGGGCCCATATTGACTATCATGAGATCTTTTCTTGTAAGCGGTAGACTCATATCCTTTCTTCCTTAATTCATTATTCCATGAAAATGGATTATTCCATGAATTCCTCAAAACGAGGCTCATCAAAATGAAAAATCTAAGACTACTATAAGACTACTAATAAAATAAGAAAAAAATTCGAACGATTAAATTACTTCTCCCTAATATCCAACTGACTGATTAATTTCTTATAACGTACTCTATTTTTCTTTGCCAAATAAGCTAGCAAACGTTGACGTTTTCCCAAAAGTCTTCGTAGACCTCTTTCCGATGAAAAATCTTTTTTGTGTAATTCCAAATGTGAAGCAAGTCTCCGTATCTTATTGGTGAAACTGAATACTTGAAATTCAACAGAACCCCTGTTTTCTTCTTTTTCTTCTTTAACCATAAATCCAAAAATTTTTCTACCTCCTTTCTTTTTCTTGTATTTTTCTGATCAGGAAAAATACAAAATTATGTCAGTTATTTTGAAGTTATTCTAATCTCGTACACACAAAAATTTGCAATTATTCATCTACTACTGGAATTTGGATTTATTTTATCGATGCAAATTGGATTTGGATAGAAGGGTACATTCTTTTATTTTAGATAGAAGAAATGTTTCTTCTATCTAAAATAAAAGAATTTTGCTGATTTATTTATTGCTATATCCAATTTATGGAATTGATACACCATTTAATTGATATCGTTTAGCAAAATGAAACACAGCATATGCATCCATCTTTCGGCTCGAGAATTTCACTGGATAGAGATATGGTATAAGAAATAGGCTATTAAGTAACTCTAAATGAATTGTGGATACATCTGTATCCTTAACATACTGAAACGACTGCCATTATTCGTATCAAACCAATAGCGATTCATACAAGCTAAATCTTCTAATCAATGGTGGGCCAATAATGAATTTTTTTGCATATGTATTAAGACGCTTGGCCTGATTTCGAAATTGTCCAGAGTTTTTTATGTTGTTTTCATTGCAAAATGATGGATCTCCTTCCGTAACTTTCCAATTACGAGTACGAGAATTGAAAGACATGAAAATTCTCAATTCTCTACGGCGTCTAGGAGATAGATAGAATATTTTCAGGAACAAGAAAATCAGAAGAATCTTTCTCTCTATTCACTACCATTCCTCGTCTTCGACTTCTATTAGTTTCTTTTCTTCTTTAATGCAATAGCTATAGTTTGATATAGAATCCATTTCTCAAAGTAATGGAAACCATTCTCTTATAGGAAATGCTTCGAAAATCGCTATTCCATCTTTTAGGTATCGTGAAAAGTGATACCTGTGAAGATCGTGCATTTCAGTCACATTCAGATCCGTTTTTCGAGTCCATGATATAACCAAATTGGATGGATCTTCCACCCGTTTAGCTAAGAAAGAATAGATGCAGAGGTGGATAATAGATCGATATGAAGATCATGAGCTGCCCCATAATGAAACCGCCAGTAGTCGCGAATATCTCCTTCTTCCCTAATCCAAGATTGGAGAAAGAAGATCTAAGAGGGACCTATGGAGAATGTGGTCAGAAATCCATAATAGAGTCCGACCACAACGACCGAATTAATTATCCTCATCGAGAAACTTAGACTACTAAGTAGAAAAGATTTGAAAATCATGGCATGGGTCTCCTTTTTTTCTTTCTTTAGAGTTTTCTATATGCACAATTTCTCGATGTTTCGATGAGAATTTCTTGACTTTCCATATATAGAAAGAGATAGACTATAAATGACATCTCTTATGTAAATAAGACCAAAGGGATGGATATTAAATGATAGGAAGTGCTAGGAAGTGAAATAGAATGAAATAGAGCCACTTTGGGCTTCCCTATGAAATGAGGCATGGAACGGAGTCACTACGAAGAAATTCCGGGAGTTACGAAAGAAGCTTCGGACTCATATTGTTCATGGGTTGAGAGCGGGAGTTGAACTCTAGGAGATCGAATCTCCCCTTGTTCCTCAGTAGCTCAGTGGTAGAGCGGTCGGCTGTTAACTGACTGGTCGTAGGTTCGAATCCTACTTGGGGAGATTTGATTCATTCTTTAATGTAAGAATAAAGAA